GATCTCCAGGGTTCCAAATGAATCGGCTTAGTCGAAAAAGGCTTTGTTCTTTGTAAGATCTATCTCGTGTCTGCAAGAACTCCGAATCATTCTCTTGAAGCTCACCCTCTTCATTATAATACTCTTCCTTATCCGCTCCAGGATACTCTCCACCACCCTCTTGAAGCTCAGACTGTTGATCATACGCTTCATCACCCCCTTTATCAACCTCTTCATCATCCTCGTGAAGCTCATACTGTTCATCATAATACTCTTCCTTATCCTCTTCATCCTCTACAGGATACTCTCCATCACCCTCTCCAGCATACGCTCCATCAGACCCATAGAAGGGAAATCCCAATTCATTGGGAATGTCGATACAATCCAATAGAAAGTCCAAAGGGCTCCATATTCTAGGAGCCCAAACTATGTTAGTGACGAACTCCTGTTCCGGGTCGAGGACTCCTTCACAGTCTTCCAACCCCAATTCGGATCCCTGATAGAGATATCCCGCATCAAGGATAGAAAAATATCCATTTTGCATCATATCTAAGGGATTCCTTGGTTCGGGCCGAAGAAGCGATGTCACTCGATCATTATCAAACTGACTGCAATCCTTTTCTGTCCGTGAGTCTCCCACCAGAGCGGCTTCTACTTCTAATAGGCCATGAACTAGCTCAGAATCATCCTCAGCGGGTCTATAAGAAGTGATCCCAGTTTCGGGTCCGGGTAGAGACCAAAGAGTTTGAGCGACCGATCCAGCAGAACAACTCAAAAGATAAAGAAGTATCGTTAATTTCTTCGTGCTCGTTCCAAGTTCGAAGTACCATTTGTACAAATAAGAATGCCCTTTGTCCCATGAGTTCTTCTTGATATAGATAGTTATAGGATCTATGAGGCAATTACTTAGAAGTACATTTTGTGCTACAGCCCTTCCTATCTGATAGCAAAGGATCCCCCGATCCTGAGACGATCTTACCTGGGATTGCAAATCCCAAGTTTGTCTATGAAGAGCAGATAGAATTGTATTAGTGTCTATAATTGATTTCTTCTGTGTAATACTAATCGATAGGGCCTCGTTGGTAAATGCTGCAAGATCTCGTGCACTGGAACCCATGGTTATGTACCCCAATCTATTAGTATGAAACATTTGATTTTCCAAGCGAAATCCCCTAGTATATGAAAGAGCGAGAAAGTGCTTTCGTTGGTGTGGAATAGGAAGCCTTCGTATCTTAATGCACGTATTTAATTTATTCGGACCTATTAGAGTGGGATCCACCTTTTGGGGAATATGAGTCGAAGCAATAACAAGAAGATTTTTAGTGGAACATCTTTCACAACCCCCGGAGAGATGGTTCACTAATAGACCGAGGGATAAGCAATCCGACTCCCACCAACGCATATTATGAATGTTTGGCATCCATATTATGCAAGGAGACATTGCTTTTGCTAATTCGAATTGAAGGTTGATATAAGATTGGTGGTCTATTTCCCCCAACAACGGATCCATAGCTATCATATCCCACCCAGTTAACCCTTCCAGCCTATAAGTCATACGCCTATCAATCTCCCTCTCATCAATCTCCCTATCATCAATCTGACTCTCATCAATCTGACTCTTATCAATCTTCCTCCCATCACGATTCAGCTCCTCCGAACGAGTCTCAAGATCAATATCCCCAATCAAACTATCACCAATACCATTTCCCACACGACCAAGACTACGAAGAATGTTAAGAATGCTAGCCACAAGGCTCTTAACAATAGGCAAAAACTCAAGCTCCGCCTCCTCACCAAAACCAAGAGGCTTAGAAGGAGGAGGACCATACTCAAAAGAACTATTAGCATCCTTATAAATATTAAAATTAAAATCATCCTCCTCATCTTCAACAGAATCAAAATTATCTACAGGCTCGCGGAACCTGTCCGTAGATACCGTAATGAAAGGAACATAAGAGTTTGTCGCTAGGTATTTGACCAAATAGGATCGTCCAGTTCCTCTAGAACCTATCACTAAAATACCACTAGCGGGGGGTAAGGCTAAGCGGAGCGAAAAGGGTTTTCCAGGAGATGGGAAATCAAAACTATTAGCCCCACACGGGGTTTGTGAATAAGTGATTGTCTGATAATGAGCAAGGAATATCCGTCTTTCCGCTAAACAGGATGTATTGCACTCATAATTCATTAGAGACTTTTTATGAATGTCAACTAAGTCCCGTAAGTAATTTGCTCCCGGTTGTTCAATCGTTTGATAACCAGAGTCATTCTTTGAGAAATGATCACTATGAGTCAGACTCCATAGAATTTGATCAATCTCAATCCTTTTGTCTGTCGTTAAGGTGCAGAACTGAACCAAGAATTCTCTTTCTTCATCATCAATCCACTCACTTCTTGCGACCCAGGATTCTACTTGATCATCAGCCCAACCCCCGTTCATAACCCCATCCCTGTCCACACCTCCATCCCTGTCCACAACCCTATCCCTGTCCACAACCCTATCCCTGTCCACAACCCTATCCCT